TGAAGAGCAGAAAAAAAGAATTCTCTACTGTATCCACTTATCATTTATTTATACGCAATACCAGATGAAATAGAACGATTTTAGAAGGTATATAAAATATAATAAAATATTTTGATTGGTTGTTCCTATAGAAATAATTTGTTTTATTTGACTGATGGGGACAACAAACAATAAACTATAACAAATTCTATATATAATAGATTCAAATTAATAAAAATTAAATAGATATATTCTCTATATATTCTATATTCTCTATAGAGATAGAATTCTATAGAGAATATAGAATATATAGAATATGAATCAAATAAAGATATATATAGAATATGAATCAAATAAAGATATATATAGAATAAAATATATATATAGAATAGAATAAGAAACTAGAATAGAAAAAATAAAATAATAAAAAAAGTGTTCTTATTCAAAACGCCCTGTGATCTTCAACCAATTCTGTGCTTCAATATAATTACCAGGGGTAAGGGCTATAGCTTGTTTCCAATATTCAGCGGCTTGATCAAACCAAGATTCCGCAATTTCCGAATCTCCCTGTCGAATGGCCTGTTCTCCGCGGTCGGAATAGGTGAATAAATTCCTTCCCTTAGAACCGTACTTGAGAGTTTCCTGACTCATACGGCTCAACAGTCAATTCTTTTGATCTTCCATTTTTTTCTGGAGTTAACCACAAGAAAAGAGGTTAATTACATGAGTTTCAAACTTGAATTTGGATTAATAATGTAATCCTTTTTTACAGTTTTATCTTTTTTCCTACCTTCAGAAGAATAAAGTATCGGCATTAACACTCTCATTAGAATTTTCTGAAAGGTAACTATCTCGATTTCATATATCATATACTTTCATATATGATATATCAATTTCTATAGAATCTTTGAGAAAGACTTTTCTTCATAAGAAAGAAAAGACTTACTATCTTTGGGATCTGATACTACACCGCTGCTCAAAACCTTAGGGGATCAACTTTATTACATAAGTGGATTCCTAACTCTTCTATCATGATATAAGTAAGCAGTTCTTGTTGTATTGGCCAAAAACCTTGTTAATTGATCTTTACGGTGCTTCCTCTATCAATTAGATCTTTTATCCATAGAAAAAAGTATCTAGGCATATCTATTTCTTCATATTTCGACTTCTATGAAGTTTCTTTGCTACAGCTGATAAAAATCGTTGTTTTGGACGATATATATGTAGAAAGCCTATTTATATTTATTTTCTTTTCTAGTATTTATTAGTATTAGCGGATTTGCTCGTTCTTTTCTTTTTTCTTTCTATAGTGGAGATAGTCGCACGTAATGACAGATCACGGCCATATTGTTAAAAGCTTGAGGTAAGAACGGGTTTCGTTCGAGTGCCCTAAAATAGTATTCCAAAGCTTTCGTATGTTCTCCGTTACTTGTGTGGATAAGGCCTATGTTATAAAGTATATAACTTCGATCATAGGGATCAATTTCCAGTCGCATAGCCTCATAATAATTCTGTAAAGCTTCCGCATAATTTCCTTCAGATTGAGCCGACATCCGTTACGGTCGTTATTCGGTTCAAAGAATCTCCGTTCCAGAACCGTACGTGAGATTTTCATCTCATACGGCTCCTCCTTTATGTGTATAATGATAAACATACATAGAATTAAAAAAGATTACAATATTTTCATTATCAACTGAGCGGGACTAGTGTTTTTACATGAAATCTCTAGCCAACCTTCCTGTAAAAGATCTTTTCTTAACATCAAGTATGTTATTACTGGATAAATAGTAACTTCAACAATTTCTTTGTCCTCAACGCCGCTAAATTTTCCGGAATTAGTCACTTCAACAGTCTTCGATGGTTATATGGGTATCCAAAATACGAACGAGATGGATGTTTATTGTCCCAACCATTCTTGTTAGTCCCGATCCCGATAAGAAAGGATTTTTTTTTACAAAGTTTTCTCGTGTTGTTGATTCCTAAGGGTAGTGCTTCTTCCACCATGCCGCCTATTGGTACTAGTGGAGTAGGGTTGACCTAACCCCATAGGTATAGGTATAACCTTTCGCTTACTACTATAAACCTAAAATTGAAGCATATGAGGCTGCATTAATCGGGGATACACGACAGAAGGAATTAATTGTTTTATTTCACAACTTCACCTTCAACAAGCGTAGGTTTTTTTTCAAAATTTTTTTCTTTCTCTCCGAAGAATGTATCTTTCTCCTAAGACTGAGATCGGTAAAAAAAAAGATAATCAAATCGCACCATCTCTGTAATAAGTGAATGCCTCTTTTTCTCCCGAAGTTGTCGGAATTATTCGTAATAAGATATTGGCTACAATTGAAAAGGTCTTATCAATAAAATTTCCATTTATCCGAGATCTAGGCATAGGTAGCAATCCATTCTATAATTTCATTTTTTATCGCGTGAGAAAAGAATCCCCCAAACAAAGGAATTGTACAATATAGTACGAAATAACGTAAAAACGGGCTTATTAATCAAATTACTTTATCTTACG